GATACGTTTGGGAAACAAAAATTACTATCAATCGAAATTTTGCATTTCGTGAGTCAATTTGCTGGGAAATCAACGTCGAATCTACAAGGAATTTCTTTAGATCGAGAAAATTTTTTAAAATTTTTAGCTGATGCAATCATACTTGATTCTTTCACTCAAACGAGTCAAAAAAAATCTTTTGGAATAAAAGAAATCAGTAAAAAAATTCCTCGCTGGTCATACAAATTAATTGATGACATAGAACAACAAGAAAGAGAAACTGAAGAAGAGGTAATGACGGAGCCTCAAATCCGTTCAAGGAAAGCTAGGCGTGTAGTAATTTTTACTAATATTGAAGATGATCCTACTATCAAAGAGACAAATAAACGGGATGAAGCAGACGATGTGAAATTGATACGTTATTCACAACAATCAGATTTTCGTCGAGACGTGATCAAAGGTTCTATGCGTGGTCAAAGACGTAAAACAGTTATTGGAAAACTGTTTCAAGCAAATATGCATTCCCCGCTTTTTTTAGACAGAATAGATAAATTGTCTTTTTTTTCTGTTAATCTTTCCAGACTAATTAAACAAATTTTTCTAAAAAAAACGAAAAAAAAACTACAATTTCCAATTTCGGATTATACCGAAAAAGAAATAAAGGAAAAGGATAAAAAGAAAAAAAACGAATACAAAAGAGAAGAAGAAAAAAAACGAGAAAAAACCCGAATACACATAAGTGAAACCTGGGATACTCTTACATTGGCTCAAGTAATTAGGGGTTTGACGTTAGTAAGTCAGTCAATTTTTAGAAAATATATTTTATTACCTTTATTGATAATAGCAAAAAATATTGGCCGTCTATTACTGCTCCAACGTGCTGAGTGGTCGGAGGATTTTAACGAGTGGGGTAGAGAAATGCATGTTAAATGTACTTATAACGGTGTTCAATTATCAGAAACAGAATTTCCTAAAAATTGGTTAACAGAGGGTATTCAGATAAAGATACTATTTCCTTTCCGTCTAAAACCGTGGCATAAATCTAGAATACGACCTTCTCATCGGGATCAAATGAAAAAGAAAGAACAAAAAAATAAAAACCAAAAGGATTCGTTTTGTTTTTTAACAGTTTCTGGAATGGAAACGGAACTTCCTTTTGGTTCTCCTCTAAAACGACCTTCCTTTTTTAAACCTGTTTTTAAAGAACTAAAGAAAAAAATTCAAAAATTTCGAACTAAATCTTTAATAATTCTCAAAGAAAAATTCAAATTGTTTCTAAAGGTACCAAATGAAATAACAAAATGGATTATTCAAAGCCTTCCATTTTTAAAAAAAAATAAAAACAGATTTCGAATTGGAAATCCAATTCTAGTAGTTGGATTGAGAAAAGAATCGAGTGAAATAAAAAAAGAAAAAGATTTGATAACCAATAATCAGATAATTCACGAATCATCCATTCAAGCCCAATTAAAAAATTCGACAACTTATTCAGTGACAGAAAAAAAAATGAAAGATCTAGCTAATAGAACAAGGACAATCAGAAATCAAATCGAAAAAATTACAAAAGACAAGAAAAAGGAATTACTTACTATAGAAAGAATCCTTAATCCCACCAAAACACGTTATGGTGTTAAAAAATTAGACTCATACGAAAATATTAGTCAGATATTTAAAAGAAGAAATGCTCGATTAATCCGTAAATTGAGTTATTTTCTAAAATTGTTTAGAGAAAGAATCTACGTAGATCTATTTCTATATATTGTTGATATTCCCAGAATTAATACACAACTTTTTCTTGAATCGACAAAAAAATTAATTGATAAATCCATTTACAATACTGAGACAAATCAAGAAAGGATTGATACAACAAATAAAAATAAAATTCAATTTCTTTCGACTATAAAAAAATCACTTTTCCAATTTAGTAGTAATAATTTAAGGATTCATTCTGATTTATCTTTTTTGTCCCAAGCCTATGTATTTTTTAAATTATCACAAGCCAAAATTATTAACTTATATAAGTTAAGATCTAAGTTAAGATCTGTCTTTCAATATCATGAAACGTCTTTATTTCTAAAAAAAGAAATAAAAGATTATTTTGGAACACAAGGAATAACTCATTACAAACTAAGAACTAAGAAACTTCCAAATTCCGAAATGAACCCATGGAAAAACTGGTTAAAAAGTAATTATCAAGCCGATTTATCTCAAATAAAATGGTCTCGATTAGTACCACAAAAATGGCGAAATAAAGTCAATGAACATTATAGGGTTGAAAATAGAAATTTTAAAAACAAAAAAAAGAATGAATATGAAAAAGAACAATTAATTAATTATAATTACAAAAATGCCAAAAATTCTGAAGCCCATTTATTTTTCTTAACCGATATTTGTAAAAAAAACTATAGATATGATGTTTTATCATATAAATTTATTTATTTTGAAGATAAACAGGATTCATATAGTTATGAGTTACCATTCAAAGTAAATCAAAATCACGAATTTTCTTATCCTTATAATTACAACTTAATTGATATGTGGTGGAAGATCCCTATCACTAATTATTTAGAACTAACAAATATTATAGATATAAAAAAAAATACAGATAGAAAATATTTTGATTGGAAAATTATCGATTTTTGTCTTAAAAAGAAAGTCGACATTGGAACCTGGATCGATACCAGTATTAGCTATAATAAAAATACGAAAACTGAACCTAAGAATTATCAAATTGTTGATAAAATTGATAAGAAAGGTATTTTTTCTCACACAATTTATCAAGAAATCAATCGATGCCATCAAAAAAAAAACCTTTTTCTTTTTGATTGGATGGGAATGAACGAAGAAATACTAAGTAGTCCCATATCGAATCTGGAATCGTGGTTCTTCCCCGAATTTGTCTTATTTTATAATGCATATAAAATGAAACCGTGGGTTATACCAATTAATTTCCTTTTTTCAAATTTGAATATACGTATAAGTGAAAATTTTAGTGAAAATAAAAACATCAATAGAAAGAAAAAAAAGAATCCTTTTCTACCATTTCTACCATCAAATAAAAAAAAATCTCTTGAATTAGAGAATCGAAATCAAAACAAAAACGAACTCGTGGATCAAGCAGATTTTGGATTCGATATCCAAGAGAACTCTGAATTTGTTTTCTCAAACCAACAAAACGATTCAGATTCATATATGGAAAAAGGTAGAAATAAAAAACAAGACAAGAATAGTACAGAAACAGAACTCAATCTCTTACTGAAAAGGTATTTGCTTTTTCAATTGAGATGGGATGAGTCTTTGAATGAAAAATTGATGAATAATATCAAAGTCTATTGTCTCCTGCTTAGATTGATAAATCCAAGAGAAATTACTATATCCTCTATTGTAAGGAGAGAAATAAATCCGGAAATAATGCTGACTAAGAAAGATTTTTCTTATACAGAATTGCTGAAAAGGGGGATATTTTTTATTGAACCAGTTCGTCTGTCTGTAAAGGATGATGGACAATTTATTCTGTATCAAACCATAAGTATTTCATTGGTTCACAAGAGTAAACACCAAAAAAATCAAAAAACATACAATGAAAATGTTACTAAGAAGAATTTGGATCAATTGGTTTCACGACATCAAAAGATGACGAAAAAGCGAGACAAAAACAATTATGATTTGCGTGCTCTTGAAAATATTTTATCGCCTAGACGTCGTAGAGAATTAAGAATTCTAATTTGTTTCAATTCAAGGAATAATAATGGTATGGATAAAAACCCAATATGTTGCAATGACAATCGGGTAAAAAACTGTCATCAATTTTTTGATGAAAGAAAAGATCTTGATCGAGATAAAAATCGACTTATAAAAATGAAATTCTTTCTTTGGCCCAATTATCGATTAGAAGATTTAGCTTGTATGAATCGTTATTGGTTTGATACTAATAATGGCAGCCATTTTAGTATATTAAGAATACGTATGTATCCACGATGAAAAATGAATTTATGATACATTTCGCTTATATTTTATATATTCCTTATTATCAGGTAGATAAATGGATGCGCACACGCCTTGTCTTACAGTAAATTTCAATACATGATACAAATTTGATCACCTATCCATTATATCCAAAAATAAATCAACCGAATTTTCTTTATTTCTTTTTTTTTTGAGAAAATGAATGAATCGGAATAAGGAAATTTGGATTTCGGATTATTGTGTAGACCAAATTAAAATAGCTGGCATTATTATTACTGATTGAGAAAATTCCATATTTATTTGATTTGGTAAAAAAAAGGTTAAGAATTTATGACAAAAAATTCATTCATATCCGTTATTTCATATGAAGAAAACAGGGGAGCTGTTGAATTTCAAGTATTCCGTTTTACCAATAAGATACGAAGACTTACTTCACATTTGGAATTGCACAAAAAAGACTATTCATCTCAGAGAGGTCTACGAAAAATTCTGGGAAAACGTCAACGACTGCTGGCTTATTTGTCAAATAAAGATAGAGTACGTTATAAAGAATTAATCAGTCAATTGAACATTCGAGAGATAAAAAAACGTTAATTTGAAGAGTCGTTTTGAATTATTTGATTTATTAGATCTTGAATTTTAATGAACTTCTTTTTATTTTCAGCAATTCATAGAAAAATGAATTTTTGAAAGAATGAATCGGGGAAAAACCTATGGCTGGACCAATTACAAAAAAAGATCTCATGATAGTCAATATGGGACCTCACCACCCATCAATGCATGGCGTTCTCCGACTCATCGTTACTTTAGACGGTGAAGATGTTATTGACTGTGAACCAATATTGGGTTATTTACACAGAGGAATGGAAAAAATTGCGGAAAATCGAACAATTATACAATATCTACCTTATGTAACACGTTGGGATTATTTAGCTACTATGTTCACAGAAGCTATAACTGTAAATGGACCAGAACAATTGGGAAATATTCAAGTCCCACAGAGGGCTAGTTATATCAGAGTGATTATGTTGGAGTTAAGTCGCATAGCTTCTCATTTGTTATGGCTGGGCCCTTTTATGGCGGATATTGGCGCGCAGACCCCCTTCTTCTATATTTTCAGAGAAAGAGAATTGGTATATGATTTATTCGAAGCTGCCACCGGTATGAGAATGATGCATAATTATTTTCGTATCGGAGGAGTAGCTGCCGATCTACCTTATGGATGGATAGATAAATGTTTAGATTTTTGTGATTATTTTTTAACAAGGATTGTTGAATACCAAAAACTTATTACGCGAAATCCGATTTTTTTAGAACGCGTTGAGGGGGTGGGCATTATTGGTGGAGAAGAAGCAATAAATTGGGGTTTATCAGGACCAATGCTACGGGCTTCCGGAATACAATGGGATCTTCGTAAAGTTGATCATTATGAGTGTTACGACGAATTTGATTGGGAAGTCCAATGGCAAAAAGAAGGAGATTCATTAGCTCGTTATTTAATACGAATCGGTGAAATGGCCGAATCCGTCAAAATTATTCAACAAGCTTTAGAAGGAATTCCAGGGGGTCCTTATGAGAATTTAGAAATAAGACGTTTTAATAGGATAAAATATCCTGAATGGAATGATTTTGAATACCGATTCATTAGTAAAAAGCCATCTCCCACTTTTGAATTGTCGAAACAAGAACTTTATGTGAGAGTCGAAGCCCCAAAGGGAGAGTTGGGAATATTTTTGATAGGAGATCAAAGTGTTTTTCCTTGGAGATGGAAAATCCGCCCACCAGGTTTTATCAATTTGCAAATTCTTCCTCAGTTAGTTAAAAAAATGAAATTGGCTGATATTATGACGATACTAGGTAGCATAGATATCATTATGGGGGAAGTTGATCGTTAAAATGATAATTGATACAACAGAAGTACAAACTATCAATTCTTTTTCCAGATTAGAATCCTTAAAAGAGGTTTATGGGACTATATGGATGCTTGTCCCTATTGTGATTCTCGTATTGGGAATCACAATAGGTGTACTAGTAATTGTGTGGTTAGAAAGAGAAATATCCGCGGGTATACAACAACGGATTGGACCTGAATACGCTGGCCCTTTGGGAATTCTTCAAGCTCTAGCAGATGGGATAAAACTCCTTTTTAAGGAAAATCTTCTTCCATCTAGAGGGGATACGCGTTTATTTAGTATCGGGCCCTCTATAGCAGTTATATCCATTCTACTAAGTTATTCAGTAATTCCTTTTAGCTATCGCCTTGTTCTAGCCGATCTCAGTATTGGTGTTTTTTTATGGATCGCTATTTCAAGTATTGCTCCAATTGGACTTCTTATGTCTGGATATGGATCAAATAATAAATATTCCTTTTTAGGTGGTTTACGGGCTGCTGCCCAATCAATTAGTTATGAAATACCATTAACTCTATGTGTATTATCAATATCTCTACGTGTGATTCGTTCAAACATAAGTTTTCCCCCGGTTTCGATTTCTAAGAATGAAAATTAAATGTATTGAATAGATATCTTTATTTTTTTCTTCACTGCTCGGGTTGATAAATTAAACCAGATAGTTAGATGAGTGAAAGAAAACAGCTTTGAAATTTGCCGTAAAAAATGGGAATCTCATTTCCTATGTACACGGGTTAAACGAAAATCAAAAACATAAGCAGTCAAGACTGCTTACCCCAAGATTGGTTAATTAGTCATCAGGGCTTGAAGCGGGTTGAAAAGAGCAACTTTATGGAGTTTTTACTATCTTTTCTATGTATTACCATATGCGACAGTAGCATGAATTACCATACCATAAAGATTGAGCAAAAATGAGTGGATGATTAGGAACACAAAAGTACACAAAGGATTCGTAATAGAGATTATGTAAATTATTCAACGAAACATTTATATTTATACATAAAAGAAATACTAATTTGGTGCTTTAAATTGGTAGAAATGATCAAGTAGTACTCCCAAAAATTCCGATCCAGAGTATGCTCCTATCCACCGATTAAGTGAATGACTATCAGGAACGAAGTAATCCTTTACTTTGATTTATTTTAAACCTAAATATAAATAAAAGAAATAATAAGAGGAAAGAAAAAATTAAATATGTAATAATAAAAAAAAAAAGATTTTTTTTGCTATCAATATTCATGGAAATAATCTTTTTATCATGTCATAAATCATGAATGAGTGTTTAATTCTTTTTCGGAATCGAAAATTATAAGGTACAATATTTATTGATATTGGTAAAAAGAGTATTTTATTGAAGGATTAAGTTATTACTCAATAAAAAAATTTTGAAATTGAAATTCTTAAACTGAAAGGAAAGGATAAGATGAATTCCGAAGCATAATATAGCAGACAGAATTCCATCGGTCTAATTCAGGAACTTTCGATTGGTTTTGGCTTTATCTATCCCGCAAACATAGCAAGATTATAAAGAAAATCGAATCAGTCCTTAAATTTATTTATGGCTCTCGAGGAGCCGTATGAGGTGAAAATCTCATGTACGGTTCTGGAATAGCGATGATAAGAGTCATCTTATGGTCGACTATGATTATCTAACAGTTCAAGTACAGTCGATATAGTTGAGGCGCAGTCAAAATATGGTTTTTGGGGATGGAATTTGTGGCGGCAACCCATAGGGTTTATTGTTTTTATAATTTCTTCTCTAGCAGAATGCGAGAGATTGCCTTTTGATTTACCAGAAGCAGAAGAAGAATTAGTAGCAGGTTATCAAACCGAATATTCAGGGATAAAATTCGGTTTATTTTATGTTGCTTCTTATCTAAATCTATTAGTCTCTTCGCTATTTGTAACAGTTCTTTACTTGGGTGGTTGGAATCTCTCTATTCCATACATATCTATTCCTGAGTTTTTTGAAATAAATAAAACGTATGGAGTCTTTGGAATAACAATTGGTATTTTCATTACATTAGCTAAAACCTTTTTGTTCTTGTTCATTTCTATTGCAACAAGATGGACTTTACCTAGACTAAGAATGGACCAATTATTAAATCTTGGATGGAAATTTCTTTTACCTATTTCTTTAGGTAATCTATTATTAACAACTTCGTCCCAACTCTTTTCATTATAAAAACAGACATTATAAAAATAAAAACAGAATAGTTGATTCAAATTCAATTTATAACTTGTATCAAACAAGAGAAAGAAACAAAATCCAATTTTTTATTTATATTTACTATATGTTCCCTATGGTAACTGGGTTCATAAATTATGGTCAACAAACAGTACGGGCGGCAAGGTACATTGGCCAAGGTTTTATGATTACCCTATCCCACGCCAACCGTTTACCTGTAACTATTCAATATCCTTATGAAAAATTGATCACACCTGAGCGTTTTCGTGGTCGAATCCATTTTGAATTTGATAAATGCATTGCTTGTGAAGTATGTGTTCGTGTATGTCCTATAGATCTACCCGTTGTTGATTGGAAATTGGAAAAGGATATTCGAAAGAAACGATTGCTTAATTACAGTATAGATTTTGGAATCTGTATATTTTGTGGTAATTGTGTTGAGTATTGTCCAACAAATTGTTTATCCATGACTGAAGAATATGAGCTTTCTACTTATGATCGTCATGAATTAAATTATAATCAAATTGCTCTGGGTCGTTTACCAATATCAATAACGGACGATTACACAATTCGAACAATTTCGAATTCGCCTCAAACAAAGGATAAATCTCGTGATTGAAGAAGAAGTCAAAATTACCAAGGTTCTTTTATTTATCTTTTATTTAAGTGAAATTAAAAAAAAAGGATTCTTGGTTATTAACTACGAATCCCGACTCTGACTATTTACTATTCTATTAATTGATGAAAATCACAACTTAATTTGTTTTGTATTGAAAATCAGTTTATTGTATATGATTTCAAATAGTTTCGAACTACCCTTTCCGATAAAAAAGAAAGATAATGTGATGGATTTAATAAGTTTACCCCTATCAAGTCGTACACATTAGGATTTAGCAATTAGGAAGACGTGAACTTTTTTTTTCCTGTTCAAGTCAATAAGATCATGAAAAATTTCGATTTTTTATTTCTTATTTTACATATAATGGATTTACCTGGACCAATACATGATTTTCTTTTAGTCTTTCTGGGGTCAGGTCTTATATTAGGAGGTCTAGGAGTAGTATTATTTACCAATCCTATTTTTTCTGCTTTTTCACTGGGATTTGTTCTTGTTTGTATATCTTTATTCTATATTCTAGCAAACTCTCATTTTGTAGCTTCTGCGCAACTCCTTATTTATGTAGGAGCTATAAATGTTTTAATAATATTTGCTGTAATGTTCATGAATGGGCCAGAATATGACAAAGATTTTCGTCTTTGGACTGTTGGGGATGGGGCTACTTCGTTGGTTTGTACAAGTCTTTTTCTTTCATTAATTATTCCTATTCTAAATACGTCATGGTATGGTATTATTTGGACTACAAGATCAAACCAGATTCTAGAACAAGATTTGATAAATAATAGTCAACAAATTGGAATTCATTTATCAACCGATTTTTTTCTTCCATTTGAACTCATTTCAATAATTCTTTTAGTTGCTTTAATAGGTGCAATTGCCGTGGCTCGTCAATAATGAATTTTTAAAACTATCATATCAATCCAAATAAAAATTAGAAAATGCAATTTCATTTCCATTTAATTTTATTCGAATTGATGTATAAACTGAAAATACTTTTACTTCGGTTTATTATCAATATCTTTTTTTGTTCTTAATTCTATATTCTAATTTTGTATATTCTAGTCAATAAAATCGGTTTAATTGTTGTTCATATTGAAATGAATCGAGATTGATAAGGAGTTGGTCAATGATGCTCGAACATGTACTTGTTTTGAGTGCCTATTTATTTTCTATTGGGATCTATGGATTAGTCACGAGCCGAAATTTAGTTCGGGCTCTTATGTGCCTTGAACTTATATTGAATGCTGTTAATCTCAATTTTGTAACATTTTCTGATTTTTTTGATAGTCGCCAATTAAAAGGAAACATTTTCTCCATTTTTGTTATAGCAATTGCAGCCGCTGAAGCCGCTATTGGACTGGCTATTGTTTCTTCAATTTATCGGAACAGAAAATCAACTCGTATCAATCAATCGAATTTATTGAATAAGTAATAACTTATTGAATAAATAATAAAGTAGTATTTTTTTTTTATTCTATATATATTAACATAGAAATTTGAATAGTTATCAATTCAAATTAGATTACTAGGTACAGCACCTTAAAGTATGATCATACTACCAAAAAGGAAATAAATTAAAGTATTTTGGACCTCTTTTCTATTTTCTAATAAGTATAAGTATTTTTTAATAAGCCGATCCAATCCAGAAGTAGGTTGATTCGAAAAATTCTGGTAAATCATTGATTCGTCTGGTATTTGAATATTCAGTATTTGAATATATGGTTCATTTACTTTACTGGAACTAGATCGAAAATTAATGAAGTTAAAAAAAATTATAAATCCAATGTCACATTCAGTAAAAATTTATGATACATGTATAGGGTGTACTCAATGTGTCCGAGCTTGCCCCACAGATGTATTAGAAATGATACCTTGGGATGGATGCAAGGCTAAACAAATAGCTTCTGCTCCAAGAACCGAGGACTGTGTCGGTTGTAAGAGATGTGAATCTGCTTGCCCAACTGATTTTTTAAGTGTTCGGGTTTATTTATGGCATGAAACAACTCGCAGTATGGGTCTAGCTTATTGATACGTTCCAGAAAATTCCACTTGAATCCACTATTTGGATTGAATTTTTTACCGAAAAAACCCTTACCCAAAAAGAAATATATTTCTTTTTGGGTAAAGGTTTTTTGGCTCAAGTGTATCTTGTTTTTACCACGAATTCTTTTCCTTGGTTAACAACAATTGTAATTTTGCCCATATTTGCGGGTTCTTTAATTTTCTTTCTTCCTCATAGAGGAAATAAAGTCATTAGGTGGTATACTATATGTATTTGTATCCTAGAACTCCTTCTAACGACCTATGCATTCTGTTATCATTTCCAACCGGATGATCCATTAATCCAACTGACAGAAGATTTTAAATGGATCGACTTTTTTGATTTCCACTGGAGATTAGGAATAGATGGACTTTCAATAGGGCCCATTTTACTGACTGGGTTCATCACCACTTTAGCTACTTTAGCAGCTTGGCCAGTTACTCGAGATTCCCGATTATTTCATTTCCTGATGTTAGCAATGTACAGTGGTCAAATAGGATCATTTTCATCCCGCGACCTTTTACTCTTTTTCATAATGTGGGAGTTAGAATTAATTCCTGTTTATCTACTTTTATTTATGTGGGGAGGAAAGAAACGTCTCTACTCAGCTACGAAGTTTATTTTGTATACTGCGGGGGGTTCTATTTTTCTATTAATGGGAGTTTTGGGTATTGGTTTATACGGTTCCAATGAACCAACATTAAATTTTGAAACATTAGTTAATCAATCGTATCCCGTGGGATTAGAAATAATATTCTATATTGGATTTTTTATTGCTTTTGCCGTAAAGTTACCGATTATACCTTTACACACATGGTTGCCGGATACCCATGGAGAAGCACATTACAGTACTTGTATGCTTCTAGCCGGAATCTTATTAAAAATGGGAGCATATGGATTGATTCGAATCAATATGGAATTATTACCTCATGCTCATTCTATATTTTCTCCTTGGTTGATAATAATAGGCACAATACAAATAATCTATGCAGCTTCAACATCTCCTGGGCAACGTAATTTAAAAAAAAGAATAGCCTATTCCTCTGTATCTCACATGGGTTTCATAATTATAGGAATTAGTTCTATAACCGATACGGGACTTAATGGAGCCATTTTACAAATAATCTCTCATGGATTTATTGGTGCTGCACTTTTTTTCTTAGCAGGAACTAGTTATGATCGAATACGTCTTGTTTATCTTGACGAAATGGGCGGAATAGCTATTCCAATGCCCAAAATATTCACCCTCTTTAGTAGTTTTTCAATGGCATCCCTTGCGTTACCAGGTATGAGCGGTTTCATTGCCGAATTAATAGTATTTTTTGGAATAATTACCAGCCAAAAATATCTTTTAATGCCAAAAATACTACTCACTTTTGGAATGGCAATTGGAATGATATTAACTCCTATTTATTCATTATCTATGTCACGTCAAATGTTCTATGGGTATAAGTTATTTAATATTCCAAACTATTCTTTTTTTGATTCTGGGCCACGAGAGTTATTTGTTTCGACTTCTATCTTTCTCCCAGTAATAGGTATTGGTATTTACCCAGATTTTGTTCTCTCGCTATCAATTGAGAAGGTCGAGGCTATTTTATCCCATTTTTTTTATAGATAGGTTTTTAAAAAATAAAAAAAGTCTTCTTTACGTAAGAAGAAGAAAGACCAAATTAGAATTCTAATCAGGCATGTTTGGCATTTGTGAGAACCATTTAAATCAATTAAATCAAGTAGTAGAGTGATTTAAATGGTTCTCGCCTGTTTATAAAAAACTTACTTATGCCTTGTCCGATGTTTGTATTCGTAAAGCCCTTTCTTCAATTTAATTAATCGTTAATGTAAATGAACCATAACTATGTAGCCCTATTCCTAATAGATTGACCCCAAAATAGCATATCCAAATTATAAGAAAACCTATAAAAGCCACAATTGCCGAATTTGCACTCTGCAAATTTTTATTTGTTCGAATATGTAAATAAATGGCAAATATGGTCCAAGTAATAAAGGCCCAAGTTTCCTTTGGGTCCCAATTCCAATAAGATCCCCACGCTTCATTGGCCCATACTGCTCCTGAAAGAATACCTATGGTTAAAAAGATAAATCCTAGACTAATAACACGATAACTCCAATGATCCAATTGTTCAATCAACTGAGCCCTGTAATAATTTCTAACAGAAAAGGGGGAAGCACTTTGTAAAATATTGCCTTTTTCATTTATGTATTGATATTGAAAGTCATCGAAGAAAAACGACTCAATTAATAAATGTTTTCTTTTCTCAAAAATCCTTAGTATATCTTTTTGAAATGTAATGATTAGAAGTGCTACGGATAATAATGATCCGCATAAAAGAGCTGCATAAGCCAATACCATCATACTTACATGCATCATTAACCACTGGGATTGTAGAGCAGGTACTAATATTTCGGATTGACGCATTTCAGTTAAAAGACCCGAAGTAGCAAACCCTTGGGTAAAAATAGCACTTGGCGCAGTTATTGCACTTAAATTCTTTTTCTGTTTTTTAAAATACGGGATCATATGAATAATGTAGAAACTCCAGGAAAGGAAGATTAATGATTCATATAGATCACTTAATGGAAAATGCTTCCAATAAATCCACCGAGTAACTAATAATCCCGTTATACACAAAAAAGTAACTATCATGCCCTTTTCAAATGAAATATATAGTCCTATTATTTCATTCCCCAATAAAGTTGCCAAATGAAGTGTAATTACAACGGAAACCGTTGAAAAGGAAATATGAGTTAAAATATGCTCTAAAGTTGAAAAGATCATAAAAAAATTGAAATTAATTAATATAAAAAAAAAAAAAAAAGAAATCCCTCAATTCAAAATTATGAAATGGAAGTCAGAAATTCAATTTATTTAATTTAATTATAGGACTATTTAATTCTTTTGAGAATTTCGAAAATCTCGTGCCGCCACTCGGACTCGAACCGAGATGCTCTCGCACTGCTTCCTAAGAGCAGCGTGTCTACCGATTTCACCATAGCGGTTTGTTTGAAATCATAATAGCCTATTTTTATTCAATTGTCGAGATGGAAGGGGTTAATTCAATGCAATATTTTTTTTTTTTTAGTAAACCGTCCAATTGATGAATAAAAAATGATTCACAAATCAAAACGGAACCATTTCATTTTCATAATTTTATAACTATAATATAAATATAGTGTTTTTTATTATTTTCTTATTATATTTTCTTATTATTATGTTAAGGTGATTTTCGCATACGGCTTTAATTTGTCAATGAACTTTCGTATACGTATATTTTATGTTTTCTTGAAATATAACGCTTGTAACTAGAACATTCTATATTTCATCCCGGACTAGACCTCAATAAAGTTCGTTCTCATTTTTGGTAATAAAGTTAATAAAATTCTAAATGAATTATTCAGCTTTTTTTAAAAAGAAAATATCAAATAACATTGTTCAATACAGAATCCAAAAAATCCTCCCTTTTGGATCACAATTTCAACACTGCATGAAAGGATTTTCTTTTATGTAAATGGATAATTTTATATCCGAACCAAATTAATCAGTCAGATTTTTATTGTGTCTATAGGTTTATCTTAAGTTTCAACAAACCAATTCATTTTCATTTTTCATTATTGAATTTTGTATGTCATATAAGAAAAGAATAAAAAAAAAATGATCTCTATTGAAACGTACTTTCAATTTCAAAATAAAAAGAAAATTATTCACCCATAACATTACATTTAACTAAATAGAATACAAACGCTTTTTCAATGAATTTGAAACCGATGAATATATAAAAATTCTGAGAAATAATGATTCTGAAAGTGAAAGTTTTAAACTAACTATTTGCTATTTGCACTTTTTTTTACAGATATCAAATTTCAAATTTATAAATACAAAAAATTTTTATTATTTTGTTGTGACAAAACAAATGGTTGATGGGGAAAAAAAATCCCCATCTTAGATATGACAAAATAGACTAAAAAAGAAAGGTGATGAAATCTTCTTTTTTTTTTTTTTGAAAAAAAAAAAAAAACAGTTTTATTTTATGGTCGGCCTAATAATTCTTATTCGACATATCTTACTAAAAAAAAGTTCATTAATTAATGAATGCAAAACATTAATTCCATATTTGAATTTGCATTGGTTCTTTTTTCGATTTTCGATTCAAAGGCAAGGGTCAAAAAAAATGAAATTTTATTCAAATGAAATTGTTATACCATTTTTTTAAGTTAGGCCGATTCCGATTATTCTCAGGCTTGATTAGTTATTTTTCGTACAAAAAAACTTTTTGAATTACCAGTAGAAAGAGATTTTGCTAATGCCCAAGCTTTTAACATTGTCCGGTATCCCTTGTCTTTCCAACCATTTTTACGAATACACTTTTTAGAAAGAGAAGTACGTTTTTTTGGAACTGCCATTTCAAATAAAATGAAATTGATTATTCATTGTTATAGTTGGATGTGAAAGACATCTATTGATCAAACGAATCTTTGTTTCCTCTTCATTATCTACGTATTTAGATTCGAGATGATATCCTCTTCATTAAATAAAAAATAAATAATAATATATATATATTATTATTTTAATATTAGTATAGGAGAAAGAAATATTCTACAATATTCGACTTTGTAGAATATTTCTTTATAACATAACAAAAAAAAAATTAGTACGAAATTGATTCAGATTAATAAAAATGGAAATAATGAATCAAAATTTCCACTTATACTTATATTATATCTTTTTTTGTCTATTTTGACTGTGTTGTATTTAATTTAGATGTACGTAATAAGCCACATCGAAAAGTTTAAGAATCCAACCCTTAGTTAATCTTAATTGAAAAACTTGAATTTTTATTTATTTTTATTGATATTGAAAATACAAGGATACCAAAAAATTTTCAATTAGATTGCCTAAGGGATCTAGGATTGAAATGAAAACTTTTTAGTCATTTTTTTTTAACATTCTATGTTATGTAAAGTAGAAAGTAAAGTAAAAAAAAAATAGATTTTTTCTCAAAAAGAATATCTCTTTTTTTATGGAAGGCAATCAAATAAAAAAATTTTTGGCAAAACTTGTTTATAATTCTGAATAAACTAATGAAAATAAATAGTTGTTCCGATCATTTTTGTATCATTTTAGATTTTATTAGATCTTTAGTAGATGTTATGATTCATAGTATTTTTTAGTATCATTTTTATCCTTTATTATTATTCTAAATAAATTAAATGTGAATGATGTAAATGAAAGTGGAATTTATTGTCCTACTTCATAAATTTCAATATTTTACATTTAGTTAATATCTAATTATTCATTTTCACTAACCAATTGGTTATTTGACCAATTATAACTTCTTGATTTGAATATAAAAACAAATTCTCAATAATTTTTTTTTTATTTTTAGATTAAAATAGAATAGGAAATTCAAAAATTCTATTTAAGTTTTTTGAATTTACATATCTTTTCTTTCCTTTATTTTTTATTCACTTCTTTCAAAAGAGGCAAGAACCGACGAATTATAAACCAAAAAATGAAATTTTTTAAATCAATATAAAATATTTGTATTCTATTATGGAACATATATACCAATATGCATGGATCATACCCTTCATTCCACTTACAGTTCCTTTGTTAATAGGAGTGGGACTTCTTCTTTTCCCGACGGCAACAAAAAATCTTCGGCGTATATGGGCTTTTTCGAGTATTGCGTTGTTAAGTATAGTTATGATTTTTTCTATGAAGTTGTCTATTCAGCAAATAAATAGTAATTTGATTTATCAATATGTATGGTCGTGGACCATTAATAATGATTTTTCTTTAGAATTCGGCTACTTGATCGATCCACTTACTTCTATTATGTCAATGTTAATCACTACTGTTGCAATTCTCGTTCTTATTTATAGTGATAATTATATGTCTCATGATCAAGGATATTTGAGATTTTTTGCTTATATGAGTTTTTTCAATATTTCAATGTTAGGATTAGTTACTAGTTCAAATTTGATACAAATTTATATTTTTTGGGAATTAGTTGGAATGTGTTCATATTTATTAATAGGTTTTTGGTTCACACGACCTATTGCTGCAAATGCTTGTCAAAAAGCGTTTGTGACTAATCGTATAGGGGATTTTGGTTTATTATTAGGAATTTTAGGACTTTATTGGATAACAGGCAGTTTCGAATTTGGGGATTTGTTTGAAATATCTAATAATTTAATTAAGAATAATGAGATCCATTTTTTGTTTTGTATTTTATGTACTTTCTTATTATTTGCCGGGGCAATTGCTAAATCTGCTCAATTTCCTCTTCATGTATGGTTACCTGATGCTATGGAGGGGCCTACTCCTATTTCAGCTCTCATACATGCAGCTACCATGGTAGCTGCGGGGATTTTTCTAGTCGCTCGACTTCTTCCTCTTTTTATAGTTATACCTTACATTATGAATGTAATATCTATTATAGGAATAATAACAGTACTATTAGGAGCTACTTTAGCTCTTGCTCAAAAAGATATTAAGAGAAGTTTAGCTTATTCTACAATGTCTCAATTGGGCTATATGATGTTAGCTCTAGGTATGGGTTCTTATCGAGCTGCTTTATTTCATTTGATTACTCATGCTTATTCAAAAGCATTATTGTTTTTAGGCTCCGGATCCGTTATTCATTCAATGGAAGCTATTGTTGGATATTCTCCAGATAAAAGTCAAAATATGGTTCTTATGGGAGGGTTAACAAGACATGTACCAATTACAAAAACTTCTTTTTTAATTGGTACACTTTCTCTTTGTGGTATTC